ATGCAACGATGACTTTTCTCTACAAACCATAAAGATATTGGAACCTTATATTTTATTTTTGGTGCTTGAGCCGGGATAGTAGGTACATCCTTAAGATTAATTATTCGAGCTGAACTAAGACAGCCAGGAAGACTTATCGGAAACGACCAAATTTATAATGTAGTTGTAACTGCCCACGCGTTCGTAATAATTTTTTTTATAGTTATACCTATTATAATCGGAGGATTTGGTAACTGACTAGTCCCCCTTATATTAGGAGCCCCAGATATAGCTTTTCCCCGTATAAACAACATAAGATTTTGACTTCTTCCTCCATCCCTTTCCCTTCTACTAACAAGAAGAATAGTAGAGAGAGGAGTAGGAACGGGATGGACTGTTTATCCGCCCCTAGCAGCTGCTATTGCCCATGCCGGAGCCTCTGTTGACCTTGGAATTTTTTCTCTTCATCTTGCAGGAGTATCCTCAATTCTAGGAGCTGTAAATTTTATAACAACCGTTATCAATATACGATCCTACGGAATAACAATAGACCAAATACCCCTTTTTGTTTGAGCCGTTTTCATTACTGCTATCCTTTTACTTTTATCTTTACCAGTTTTAGCTGGAGCTATCACTATACTTCTTACAGATCGAAATTTAAATACATCCTTTTTCGACCCAGCTGGTGGTGGAGACCCAGTCCTCTATCAACACCTATTCTGATTCTTTGGTCACCCTGAAGTCTACATTCTAATTCTGCCAGCTTTCGGGATAATCTCACACATTGTTAGACAAGAATCTGGGAAAAAAGAATCATTTGGGACTTTAGGCATGATCTACGCTATATTAGCTATTGGAATCTTAGGATTTGTCGTTTGAGCACACCATATATTTACAGTGGGAATAGACGTAGACACTCGCGCTTATTTCACGTCAGCTACAATAATCATTGCGATCCCCACAGGAATTAAAATTTTTAGATGACTAAGAACCCTCCATGGTACACAAATAAACTACTCTCCTTCGCTCTTATGAGCTCTAGGTTTTATTTTCTTATTTACAATTGGAGGGCTAACAGGAGTAGTTTTAGCTAACTCTTCAATCGATATTATCCTCCATGATACTTACTATGTTGTAGCTCATTTCCACTATGTTCTCTCTATAGGAGCAGTATTTGGTATTTTCGCTGGTGTTGCCCACTGATTCTCCCTAATAACAGGACTATCCCTTAATCCCAAATGACTAAAAATTCACTTTTTAGTAACTTTTATCGGAGTAAACCTTACATTCTTCCCGCAGCATTTTCTAGGATTAAACGGTATACCACGACGATATTCAGATTACCCAGACGCCTATGCAACTTGAAACATCGTTTCGTCCCTAGGCTCAATAATTTCCTTTGTCGCTGCGTTAGGATTCTTACTAATTGTATGAGAAGCATTTGTCTCTAATCGCCCAGTTATCTTTTCTCCGTTCCTGCCTTCTTCAATTGAGTGAAAACACGCTTACCCCCCTGCAGACCACTCATACATGGAAATTCCCCTTATTACTAACTTCTAAAATGGCAGACAGATGTGTAGGATTTAAGCTCCTATAAGGAAGGAAATTCTTCTTTTAGAATCACTTATGGCAACATGAGCATACCTAAATTTTCAAGACAGAGCTTCTCCCCTTATAGAACAATTAATCTTCTTTCACGATCATATTATACTAGTAATTGTCCTAATTGTAACATTCGTAGGCTATATAATAGCAACCTTGTTCTTTAATTCCCTTATCAATCGGTACATACTAGAAAACCAACCTATCGAAGTTATTTGAACTTCAATCCCCGCTTTTATTTTAATTTTTATTGCTCTCCCTTCCCTCCGTCTGCTCTACCTCTTAGATGAAGTTAACAACCCATCTTTAACTCTCAAAACTATCGGGCATCAATGATACTGAAGCTATGAATATTCTGATTTTTTACAAGTAGAGTTTGATTCCTATATAGTACCCTCAAATGAGCTAGAAGATTCTGGATTCCGTCTCTTAGATGTAGATAATCGAACCATTCTTCCTATAAATACTCAAATCCGAGTTCTAATTACAGCAGCTGATGTAATCCACTCATGAACTGTCCCTTCTTTAGGAATTAAAGCTGATGCCATTCCAGGACGACTAAATCAATCTAGATTCCTAATTAACCGACCCGGATTATTTTACGGGCAATGTTCAGAAATCTGTGGTGCAAACCACAGGTTTATACCCATTGTTATTGAAAGAACTTCTATTAACTCTTTCCTAAATTGAATTTCCTTATCAATTGAAAACTCACTCGCGCCACTTTAGTTTAACTGAAAATAGAGTGAACACTATTCCTTTAAGAATAATACCCTTTATGCCACAAATAGCACCTATTTACTGACTATTTATATTCTTCTTCTTTCTTATAAGATTTTTTCTATTCTTTATATTTAATTATTTTATAAAACCTTTTACAAAAATCGACTCTCTTTTTGATAAAAAAAAAACTTTAATTTCCAAATCTTGAAAATTATAACTAATCTATTCTCAATCTTCGAGCCATCTTCAAGAATTTTTAATTTATCTATAAACTGGGTCTCAACAGTCCTAGGATTAACATTTTTACCATATTTATATTGAGCTTCTCCATCTCGTTGATCGTTATTTTGAAGAAAAATTATTTTAACTCTCCATAAAGAGTTCAAAGCCCTTTTACAACCCTCACATGTTGGCTCATCTGTGATATTTGTTGCCTTATTCAGATTGATTGTCTTTAATAACTTTTTAGGTTTATTACCTTATGTTTTTACTAGATCTAGGCATATAGTAATAACTCTATCCTTATCCCTTCCTTTATGAATTACCCTAATAACATTCGGATGAGTTAAACATACTAAGCATATATTTGCTCATTTAGTCCCTCAAGGCACACCTTTTGCCTTAATACCATTTATAGTACTTATTGAGACCATTAGAAACGTAATTCGCCCAGGAACTCTAGCAATTCGTTTAGCTGCCAACATAATTGCAGGTCACCTTCTACTCACTCTTTTAGGAAATACTGGGCCATCACTTTCGTCATCTATTCTTATTATCCTCTTATCAGCTCAAATCCTTCTCCTCATTTTAGAATCTGCCGTTGCTATTATTCAATCTTATGTGTTTGCAGTCTTAAGAACCCTATACACTAGAGAAATTAACTAATGACATCATCTCACGGCTTTCACCCATACCATCTAGTAGATATTAGGCCATGACCTCTTACTGGATCAATTAGAGCTATAATATTAACAACTGGGTTAGTAAAGTGATTTCATCAACATAATATGAATCTTCTAATCCTAAGCTTCATTGCTACCCTCCTAACTATAATTCAATGATGACGAGATATTACCCGCGAAGGTACTTATCAGGGGTCTCATACTTCTACAGTCATAAAGGGGCTTCGTTGAGGTATAATTCTCTTTATTGTCTCTGAAGTTTTATTTTTCTTTTCCTTCTTTTGAGCTTTCTTTCATAGAAGATTATCGCCTACCGTAGAAATTGGTATATACTGACCTCCTCTAGGTATCCAACCCTTCAATCCTTTCCAGATTCCTCTTTTAAATACTACAATTCTTCTTTCATCCGGAGCCACAGTTACATGAGCCCATCATGCAATTTTAGAAGCTAACTACTCCCAAGCTATCCAAAGTCTTGGCTTAACTATTATTTTAGGAGTCTACTTTACATTACTTCAAGCATTTGAATACATTGAAGCTTCTTTTACTATTGCTGACTCAGTTTTCGGGTCTACCTTCTTCGTTGCAACTGGATTCCACGGCCTACATGTTATTATTGGAACTTCCTTCCTTATAGTCTGCTTTCTACGACTCTATAAATGCCATTTTTCCTCTGCGCACCACCTAGGGTTCGAAGCTGCTGCTTGATATTGACACTTTGTAGACGTTGTTTGATTATTTTTATATATCTTCATTTATTGATGAGGAGGATAAATTTTTTTAATATAATAAGTATATCTGACTTCCAATCAGAAAGTCTAATTTTTAGAAAAAATAATTTTCACAATATTATTAATCTCGATTTTTACCTTTATCATTTCTTATGTAGTTATAACCTTGGCGACTTTACTCTCTAAAAAAACAATTATAGACCGAGAAAAAAACTCGCCTTATGAATGTGGATTTGACCCTAAAGGCTCTGCCCGCCTACCCTTTTCATTACGATTCTTTCTAATTGCCGTAATTTTTTTAATTTTTGATGTCGAAATTACTCTACTTTTACCTATTGCTTCCACTTTAAATTTGACAAATATCTTTTCCTGATTCTTTACAAGTCTGATTTTCTTATTCATTCTCTTGTTAGGTCTTTACTACGAATGATCTCAAAGAGCTCTCGATTGATCTTAATAAGACCATAGTCAATATTTATGACGTATGAGTTGCATTCATAAAGAGTTTTTTAACTGGTTTTATCAATTAGAAAGCGAATAATTGCATTTAGTTTCGACCTAAATTTTAGACCATCAGTCTTCTAATTTTGGAAGAAACCAAAAAGAGGTGTATCACTGTTAATGATAAAATTGAGTCCAACTCCTTCCAAGAAAGGAATATTATGACAAGGACCGAAGCTTCTAACTTCTTTCCAAGCGGTTAAACTCCGTTTATATTCCTATAGCTTCAACTTTACCCTATCTATCTTGAATTGTAATTCAAAGTTTTTATAGTTTAAATCATCCTAAAACTTTGGTCTTGTAAACCAATAATGAATAATTTTCTAAAAACTTCAGAAAAAAAGAGAACTCTTTATTTTTAATTCCCAAAATTAATATTTTTCTTAAACTATTTTCTGAGTTAACTTTCCTTACTATCATCTATATTAAGCAAAAACAAAACATTTTAAATCTAACAAAAAAAATTAAATAATTAATAGACACAGGAAGATACCTTTTTCAGGCTAAATACATTAACTTATCGTACCGCAACCGAGGTAATGTTCCTCGGACCCAGACAAATCCAAAAGCGACTATAACCCCCTTTAAATAAAATATTACTCTAAAAGGTCTTCCTCCTAAAAAAAAAATTACAAACAAAACTCTTATAAACAAAATCCTAGCATACTCTGCTATGAAAATCAAAGCAAACCCTCCTGCTCCGTACTCAGTATTAAATCCTGATACTAACTCTGATTCTCCCTCAGCAAAATCAAATGGAGTTCGATTAGTTTCTGCCAAACAAGATCTAAACCACACTATACTTAAAGGCAAACTTATTATAATAAACCAAAAATAACTTTGGTATTTATTAAACAGTTCTAAATTAAACCCCCCCACTAATATAACAAAAGATAGTAAAATTAAAGCTAACCTAACCTCATATGAAATAGTCTGAGCAACTGCTCGCAATGAACCCAACAAAGAATACTTACAGTTTGAAGATCAGCCAGCTACTATAGTTGAGTAAACTCCTACTCTTAGACAACACAAAAAAAACAAAATACTTATATTAAATCTTAATAGTCCTGTCTCGTAAGGTAAAACACACCATACTAATAAAGATACAAATAAACTAAATACAGGGCACATATAATAAACCAAGAAGTTAGATATAGTCGGTACAACCTGCTCTTTTGTAAAAAGTTTCACAGCGTCAGAAAAAGGTTGTAAAAGTCCTATATAGCCTACTTTATTAGGGCCCTTTCGAATTTGAATATAACCTAAAATTTTACGTTCAAGTAAAGTTACAAAAGCCACTCCAACTAAAACACAAACTATTAAAACTAAAAAATTTATTATCTCCACAATTATTAAAGTCACAAAACAATTAGACTATTGACTAATTATTAAACTATTTATAGAATTACTCTATTTTATAGGATCCTAAATCCAACACATATTATCTGCCAAAATAGTTATCATATTTTAAATAATTTAAATTATTTAATCCTTTCGTACTAAAATAATTTTTATTTTATTAAAAGATAGAAACCAACCTGGCTCACGCCGGTTTGAACTCAAATCATGTAAAATTTTAAAGGTCGAACAGACCTACTTATATAACTGCTGCAATTATAAAGATATTTTAATTCAACATCGAGGTCGCAAACTTTTCTTTCGATAAGTACTCTTAAGAAAAATAACGCTGTTATCCCTAAAGTAACTTAAACTTTTAATCTCTAACTAGGATCATCTAAAAATTTAATCATCTATAAATGTATTAAAAATTAAGCAGTTAATAATCATTTTACTCTTATCGCCCCAATAAAATAAACTCAATTACTAAGTTTTTATAACAAAAAATTCAACTAAATAAAATTTTAATATTAAGCTTTATAGGGTCTTATCGTCCCTTTAATTTATTTAAGCCTTTTCACTTAAAAGTTAAATTCAATTAATGATACAAAGACAGACTTTCTTTTGTCCAACCATTCATACAAGATTCCAATTAAAAAACTAACGATTATGCTACCTTTGCACGGTCAAGATACCGCGGCCATTCAATTTTAAGTTATCAGTGGGCAGGTTAAACTTTTTATATCTTCAAATAGACATGTTTTTGATAAACAGGCAAAGAAAATATTTTTGCCGAGTTCCTTTGAACCATAAGGCTATTTTTAAATAATTTTTATTATTTAAATATATTATTTTATAATAAAATTTTACTAATAAAATCATTATAACTTAATTTTTTTAACTTAAATTAATTTTTTAATACCACAAAAAGTTTTTATAAATAATATGTAACTCTGATTTAGCTAGAACACTTTATTAATATAGCTACTTTTAAGCTTAATTCATCAACTAGTTTTATTTTACTCTTTACTACCTCAATTTATAAGAAGCTAATCCCTCCTACATTTAAATTTTAAATTTGATAAATATTAAAAGTTAAATTAAATTTATTTTTAAAAAACTAGATACCATAAAACTCGATTAGTGTTTCACCTTTAATTCTATATTAAAAATTTATTTTCTACAAAAAATTTTTTATAAAATTAGCTATATTTTATTTCGAGATCTTTAATCTTTACTAACATATATAAATTTTCCCTGATACACAAGGTACAAAATTTTAAATTTACTGTCCAAAATTTTTATTTTCTTTCCTTTACAGTACTTTCTTCTATAGTCTCTTTATTGTGGTCATTAAAAATTACTAACAAATTAACTTTAAAATTATTTTTCTTACTAAACAAATCTTAATTTTTATTAACAAGTTATCTATATACATGTATCTTTATTTATTTTACTAAAACAAAATTACTAATTCCACTACAACCAGATACACTTTCCAGTACATCTACTATGTTACGACTTATTTCACTTATAAATGAAAGCGACGGGCGATATGTACACAATTTAGAACTTATATCTCGTTAGCTTATTAAACTAAGAATACAATCAAATCCTTCTTCATAATAAAATTATTTTATTAATTCGCCATAAAGTAATTTACTGTAACCCATTTTACCTTGCCCATAAACTGCACCATGATCTAATTTAACTAAACAACTAAATTTAATAATTTCTCCTCTAAGAATTATCTGATAATGATGGTATACAAACTGTTTTATTTACAAGAACAAGTAAGATTTTTCGTGGTTTATCGATTACAAAACAGGTTCCTCTGAAAAGATTAAATTGCCGCCAAATTTTTTAAATTTTAAGTATTTATCTCTTACTAATTTGGTCTAGATTATTTTATTTTAGAATAATAGGGTATCTAATCCTAGTTTATTACTAAACTTTTTTAGCTTCAATTATAATTTTTTTTTATACAAAATAATATTCCGATTTTACCCTTTATTACTTATATATTTTATTAATTACCTATTTAACTATAACCTTGAATTTTTACTTAATCTTAAAGTATAACCGCGAATGCTGGCACAAATATTAATCAGACTTAGATTATTACTACTATATCATACTTTAATATATTGCTTATAATATTTTATGCTGAGACTATAAAGTTTCATAATTTACCTTTACTTTTTAACTAATTTAATATTTAATTAAATTATTTATATCACGCCTTAGCTTTCATACAATTTTAATAATAACGTAAAAAATTAAGCTGAAATCAAACATTTCTTTTACCCCTTCTATATAAATTAATTTAAATAAAATAAATTAACGAAGCACTAAAATAAGAATAAAACTTAAAGTGCTTCTGCACATCTTAAGCGCCACAAACTTACATTTTTATTAAACTATTTAAGTACTTACCCTAACTAATTAAATTTAAATTATATAAAACCGAACAGTATAATTACTACCCCTACAACAAACATTTTCATAAAGACTTTGACGCTATTTAATTGTAATGCGTTTAACAATGAAAAAAAATTCCTGAATAAATAATATAAGCCTTGCCTACCAAAATATTCAAATCACCCCTTATCACCTAACTTATCGACATTTATTCCCCTAATAAACCTAACTTCACTTATCTTTTTAGTTCTAAGAAAAGGTATAAACCATATAGATCCCCTCATTACTACTATTTTATAATTATATAAAGCTTTTAAGTTGTAACTTACAGTTAATAAATTAAACATATAGCCTAGAACTCCGCCTACAAAACTAATTATCAACACTATATTTTTTATTAATCTGTTTAAGCAAATCATGTAAGGTTCAGGAAAGATGGCCCAAGACAGAGCAGACCCTATAAAAATAGCTCTTACACCCAGTAAAATTATAGAATTCCTTATAATTTTATCTTCATCTCTTGTATTTCTAAGAACACTCAAATTAAAGTCTCCCCTTAAGCTATAAAAAATTAGACGCAAAGTATACGAAACTGTCAGCCCGGTAGCCATGATATATAATACCAAAGAAATAAAGTTAGCCCAACTCATAAAAGCCACTTCTAGGATTATATCTTTAGAATAAAACCCGGCTAAAAAAGGAAACCCACATAATGCCAAATTTGCTACTCTCATAAAAGCTACACTTAAGGGCATAAACTTAACCAAACCACCTATACACCGGATATCTTGATAATTTCTTACTCTATGGATAATAATTCCAGCACATATAAACAACAAAGCTTTAAACAATGCATGTCTCAGTAAGTGAAAAAAAGAAAGATCAGGATAACCTAAAGCCAAAATTCTTAACATTACCCCTAACTGCCTTAATGTGGATAAAGCAATAATCTTTTTAAGATCATACTCAAAATTAGCGCCCAGCCCTGCTATAAACATAGTTAAACAAGAAATAACCAATAATATGCTTTGAATTCTGGAATTCTCTAAGGCACCCCTAAACCGAATTATTAAGTACACTCCAGCAGTCACTAAAGTAGAAGAATGTACTAAAGCAGAAACTGGTGTTGGAGCTGCTATCGCAGCTGGTAACCATGCTGAAAAAGGAATTTGTGCTCTTTTAGTTATAGCCCTTACTATAATTAAAAACTTTAATAACATTCAACTAGTATCTCTAAGATAATAGGAACAAACAACGAAATTCCAGCTTCCCAAATTTGCCATAAGACCAATTCTTAACAAAATAGCTACGTCTCCCACACGGTTAGATAAAATGGTTAATATCCCAGCATTAGCAGACTTTTCATTCTGATAAAAAATTACTAGCGCATAAGACACCAATCCTAACCCATCTCACCCCAAAAGAATACTAATTAAATTTGGTCTCAAAACTATTATACCCATAGAAAAAACAAATATTAATACTAAATACATAAATCGATTGAAGCATTTATCTCCTTGTATATATCTCCCCCTATAATATATTACTCTTCTAGAAATAAGCAATACAAATGACAAAAATAATATCGAAATTCAGTCAAAAATTAAAACAAATACTACTGACAAAGAATTTAAACTTATAAGCTCTCATTCAATTATTCTAGTCACCCCACTGAATAACTTCATTAAAGATACTAGACCACAAATTAAAGAGCCAAGCCCCAACCTTAGTATTCTAACTTTATGTATATAAATTCTTCAAACCATCATCCACAGCTAGATTTTAACCAATGCTCTAGACCTATATATGTTCATATAAATTATAACCCATACTACTTTTATTATCTACATTAAGTATAAAAACTATTATTACCCCTCCCCTTTAGTTACTCTTGTCTACTCCTTCACAGTTACTACTACAAAACAATTAGTAACAAAACCCGAGTTCAGATCAAAGTAAATCGATTTGCACGATAACTCTTTTCAACGTAACTGAAATGCTACTCTAATTTAGCTTTACTTTGTTATAAAATATTTCTATTTATTTCTTACTCTAAAATAATTAATTTTAAAATTATAAAAATATTAAGAAATTTATAAGATTTGGGTATCTATTATACCTATTACCGATTGTAGTTAAGGTATATATACATATCATCATTAGATAAAATGAATAAATATTAAAAAATAATACATATTTGATAATATCTGTATATATTTTATTCTAAAATTATAACCCCCCCTACTTAAAAAAGTTAATCTAAATATAAAATTTATGGTTACATAACAAGTAGATTAAAATCAAAGTATATAATAATCACAGCTTATCTCGGAAATTATAAAATTAGCTACCAGAACAGCTTATTGATTATTCAATTATTTTTCAAGAAAATTTATAACTTCATAATCAAACACAATTTTTCCTAAGGATAAAAGTAGTTTCAACGGCTAGGCCCTACTTTCTCTAGAGGGAAAGGGACCTAGACCGTTGAAACTACTTTTAATATAGAGGGACAAGACATTATATAACTCTAGTATTAGATATAAGTCGGCTAAAAAATTATATTGAAAGATGAATTATAATTATATATATATATATATATATATATATATATATATATATATATATATATATATATATATATATATATATATATATATATACCCTAAATCTAAAGCATTATATTTAGTCAAACTTAGTTTTACTTAAAATAAACCTCACTACTCCAGATGCTCAAATAATAACTGTTAGCCAGCCTATCTAACTATTTACATGCAAAGGAATTGCACCATTTCTTAAAAGATCAAAACTTTTTATGCTCTTTACATCAGCATGTAGCTGTCTTTAAACCCTAGTGATTTACACATCTTTAAACTTGCAATTTAATATTATTTTTATACTATAGAGCCTAATAAAGGAATATTAACTCGTTTATAGATTTACAATCTACCGCCTAAACTCAGCCACTTTATTACCTTCAATACATTCTAATCTACTCGATGACTGAAACGTAAGTATAGATCTTTTAAATCTAACATAGTAATTTTACACTTACTTCGAGTAAGGAATTAGTTAAACCCATAACCTTTGCTTGTCATGCAAAAATTATCTTTTAAGATATTCCTTATTGGTTCCTGACTTTTTTATTTTATGGTGTAATTAACACATTGTATTTTCGTTACAAAACTGAAACTAATGTTTCTAAAATATTCTATTTTGTTTACAGACATATCTATCTCTTTCGCAGCTTCAATGCGGTATTCTTTATAAATTATATAAACTCTTTCAACCTTAGAGCACTCTCCTAGATCCCCCTAACTAAGTTTATATTCAAGATTAACATATTTAAAGGAAGTCAATGTAAAAACAGCACTAAATACTCACGAATCTTTCCTGAGCTACAAGAATACAAAGCACTAAGAAAAATTCCATGTTGCCTTAGCCTGTATATGTATAAGGTATAGGCAGCTCTAAAAAAAGAAAGCAACATTAGACCTAAAATCGTTAATATTCTCCAACTTATTAATCTAATAATTAAATTAATTTCTCCAAATAAATTTAGAGTTGGAGGGGCAGCTATATTTCCTACCCTAAACAAAAACCACCATAATCCTAGTCTAGGTATAAAATTCAGTAACCCCTTCCTTACCAAAAGACTTCGCCTTCCTACACGCTCGTATACTATATTAGCTAAACAAAATAAACCAGAAGAGCACAACCCGTGGCCCACTATCACTACTACGGCTCCCATTAACCCTCACCAGCTAAAAATCATTAAGCCGCATAATACTATGCTTATATGAACCACTGAAGAATAAGCAATTAAAGACTTTATATCTACTTGCCGCAAGCACAATAAACTAACTACAACTCCTCCAACCAATCTTACCCTCACTCACAGCCAGGAAAAATTTAAGCTAATTTTCTGAAAAATAAACAAAATCCGAATTAGCCCATAACCTCCTAATTTTAATAAAACTCCAGCCAAAATCATAGAACCAGCAACAGGCGCTTCTACATGCGCCTTAGGTAATCATAAATGAAATATATACATAGGCAATTTTACTAAAAAAGCCATAACTCTACTAAAATACCACAAACTATTAACTCATCTTAAATTAATAATATAATTTCTTAATATTATAGTTAATCTAAATTCTTTTATATAGATATACAGTAAAGACCCTAATAAAGGTAAAGACAAAGCTAAAGTATAAAAAAGCATATAAACTCCTGCCTGGATCCGTTCCGGTTGATAGCCTCAGCCTAGAATCAAAATTAAAGTAGGAATTAATGACATCTCGAACCTAATATAGAACAATAAATAATTTAATGAAGAGAATGTCACTAAAAGTCTTAGTAACAAAACAAGATTTACTAAAAGAAATATCCCAGGAAAATTCTTATTAGCTTTTACTCGTTCTCTTGAGATAATAACAAGAAATATAATTCAAACTCTTAAGTACACCATAATATAACTAATATAGTCTATTCCCAAATTAAATCCCAACCTATAAACTTGTATATTATGAAAACAACTTATACCAACCAAAAACCTTATTAACCCTAACCCAACTTGTACCAATTTTCAATCATTATTAAATTTTATCAATATTACCACAGGCAGCAAAAATTTTAACATTCAAGAAGATTAAAACTTTTAAAATAATCATTTCCGTGTCTTCGCACAATAAGGACTAAAAGTGACAGTCCTAAAGCCCCCTCACATACAGCCAAAGTTAAAAAAAATAAAGAAAAATAAATTTCCCTTCCTACTATAGACAACTGTAACCTTAACAGCCAAAACACCCCTAATATTATAAACTCTAATCTCAATAAAGAATTTAATAAATGCTTATTATAAGAAATGAATCTTCATAAACCGCAAAAAATTATAAATACTGATCTAAAAACTCTCAAAAAGCTAAAATTTATCATTAGTTTTATAGTTAATTTAAAAAATTAAAACATTGGTGTTGTAATCCTAAATAGGAAAAATTTCCTAAATCTAAAGAGAATTTTTTCTCTATAATCTTTTTGTTAACAATTCCTTTTCTTTTATTCTCTTCTCTCCTGTTTACACAATTATCTCACCCACTAGCTATAGGACTCCTGCTGTTTATCCAAACAATCCTAATTTCTCTTACGGTAGGCATCTATAACTTTTCATTCTGATTTTCCTATATTCTATTTCTAGTCTTTTTAGGAGGTATATTAGTTCTCTTTATTTATGTAGCCTCTTTGGCCTCAAACGAATCTTTCTCCTTCTCGCTAACAACCTTTCTATTTTCTATTAGGCTAGTCTCTTTGTTTATATTTGTTCTACTTTTTCTTGATCCGTTAATTATTTCCCCTAACTCCTCGTCACTTTCAACTTCTTCTCTCAAATACTACCTCTCTACCCCAATAATCATTAACTGGATTTACAATACTCCATCTATAATTTTTACTATTTTCATTGTTTCTTACCTCCTGCTTATACTAATTGTTGTTGTTAAAATTGTTAACCTATTTAAAGGCCCTCTACGTCTTATTTCTTAATGATAACACCTTTACGTAAATCCCACCCACTATTTAAAATTGCCAACGGCGCTTTAGTTGATATACCTCTTCCAAGAAATATTTCTACATTTTGAAACTTCGGGTCCCTACTAGGGCTTTGTTTAGTAATTCAAATTGCTACCGGACTATTTTTAGCTATACATTATTCCGCCCATATTGATCTAGCCTTCTCCAGAGTAGCTCATATCTGCCGAGATGTTAATTACGGCTGAATACTACGAACTCTTCATGCTAATGGAGCTTCTTTCTTTTTTATTTGCCTCTATCTTCATATTGGCCGAGGAATTTACTTCAGATCTTATATGAACTTGCATGCCTGAATAGTAGGAGTCGTGATTCTGTTTATAATTATAGCTACTGCATTTCTAGGTTATGTCCTCCCCTGAGGACAGATATCATTTTGAGGAGCCACAGTTATTACAAATTTATTCTCAGCTATCCCATTTGTAGGTACTGACTTAGTACAATGAATTTGAGGGGGATTTTCAGTTGATAATGCTACCTTAACCCGGTTTTTTTCCTTTCACTTTATTCTTCCCCTAGCTGCAGCTGCATTCTCTATAATTCACATCCTCTTTCTCCACCAAATAGGCGCAAATAACCCCCTAGGAATCTCTAGGCAAACCGATAAAGTTCCTTTCCACCCCTATTTTACTTTTAAAGACATTGTAGGGTTTGTTGTTATATTGACAGCTCTTTTATTTTTGACCCTCCTAGCTCCTTATTTCCTAGGAGATCCTGATAATTTTATCCCAGCTAATCCTCTTGTGACACCCCCCCACATCCAGCCAGAATGATATTTCCTTTTTGCCTACGCTATTTTGCGATCAATCCCTAACAAATTAGGTGGAGTTATTGCTCTAGCTGCTTCTGTTGCCATCCTAATAATTTTACCTTTTACCCACGCTTCAAAATTTCAAAGTTTAGCCTTCTACCCTCTAAACCAAATTCTATTCTGAACCTTTATTGTTATCGTACTTTTACTAACCTGAATTGGAGCACGCCCTGTCGAAGACCCTTATATTCTTACAGGACAAATTCTAACTGTTTCTTACTTCCTTTTTTATATTCTTAACCCCCTTCTCCTTATTTGGTGAGATAATATACTTAAATGACTATTTAGTTTAAAAAAAACAAATGTTTTGAAAACATTAAATAAGAATAAATTCTTAATAATCGACCGTTTCTTAAATATTTTTCTTTGCTTTTTAATATTTATTGCCTTTAAGCTTTAATCTCTGACCATACAAATATAGTGCCTGATAAAAGGATAGTTTTGATAGGACTAATCATGTAATTTTTTTACCTATATTAGTACTTTAACCTTTTCACTAAAAAGATAAGCTAAACAAGCTAATGGGCTCATACCCCGTAAATGAAAGTCTAATCTCTCTCTTTTTAATCATCTTTCCTTCATCCTACTTCTTCTTCTTGCTAACCTTAATACTAGGGTCAATAATCTCTATCTCCTCAACTTCATGATTCGGAGCTTGAATTGGGCTAGAACTAAATTTAATATCATTTATCCCACTTATTGCTCTAAAAATAAACCCCTTCTTCTCTGAAGCCTCTCTAAAATATTTCTTAATCCAAGCCCTAGGTTCAGTACTTTTTATTTCGTCTGCTTTCCTTTCTCTATCCTCCCCCCTCTTTAGAATCCTCTCAATCTTCCTGGCCCTTCTGCTAAAGCTAGGAGGAGCTCCTTTCCATTTCTGGTTTCCCCAAGTAATAGAAGGTCTAAAATGACCACAAATTTTTTTACTCTCAACGATCCAGAAACTTGCTCCCCTGACCTTAATCTCTTACCTAATAACCAATGAAATCTTAGTCAAAATTACCATTATTTCAGCCATCCTATCAGCTTTAATCGGAAGATTAAGAGGGTTAAATTTAGTACTCTTACGAAAAATTATTGCTTTTTCTTCAATCAACCACCTATCTTGAATACTAGTAGCAGTCTCAATTAGAGACACTTCATGACTTTTCTACTTCCTTACTTATTCTTTTATTCTCCTTTCTATTGTTTCAGTTTTTCATAAATTACAAACCTTTTCTCTCTCCAGACTAATTCAATCAGACCAAAATAGAACCTTCCATGCTCTTATTATTTCCCTAAATCTCCTATCCTTAGGGGGTATCCCTCCCATGACAGGATTCATTCCAAAATGAATTATTATTCAAATTATAGTAAACTTAAATCTGTTTGTACCTCTTTTTTTCCTACTCTTATCAGCCCTAATTACCTTATATTTTTATTTACGAATTATTATTACTTTAATTTTATTATTTAACCCCATCCTCAACTTCAATATAAAATATAAATCCCTTTCTAGAACCCCATCCTCCTTACTATTTAAATCCACCTTCAATTTTATAGGACTCTTTTCCCCCCTATTCTTTATTCTCATTTAGAATTTTAAGTTATCTAAACTAAAAGCCTTCAAAGCTTTCTAAAAAAGTATTAATCTTTTAAATTCTAATTTTTAT